GGTTTTTTCACTATGGGCCTAGCAAAAGAAAAATTGAGATAGGTTTATATTGGGTTCCCCCCTTAAAAATCGGACGTGAAGGTTTCCTCTCATCCGGCTCAAGTAGTTACACCAAATAAGGAAGGGAGTTCTTTATTTTTTTACTTTGTTCAATAAAAAAAAAAAAGAAAACCCTACAAAGAACTACTCCTTACTCAAGTTTCCAGCAAGGACCAACCTTTCATTAATTCATTTTTCTTTTGACTTTCACTTTCTGAATGACTTATTTACGACAAAATTGAAATGTGAAATTCTTGAGTAGTCTGCTTCCCTTCAAATGATGAATCCCCCCTTAAAGGAATACTTTTGGACTCGTAAGGGATTTACTTGTCTATATATTGTTTCGTTCCATTCGATCTTTTAGGTCCCTACTCACCTCGACGGTTATGTCATGATGTCCCTTGAAGCATATATGCGATAGATAGACTTCTGTAACCATGCCCTATTTGCTTTCTTGAACGGAATCTCTCTCTAAAAGAAATGGAATGGCTAATTCCACGAAAAAATCTTTTTTTTTTTCACGAGGTATAACTAGCAATTCCCATTTATCTGTTACGGGATCGACCATGGATCAACTCCCCTTTCATTTAGAGTATTGAATACACCCATAATTCTGAGCTTCATGTTACTCCTTCCAAGACACATGTCAGAGTCGGGGGCATCCCAATCAGATTGAATGGGATGACAGTTTATTAGTCTGAATCTGTAAAATGCAAATTTCGATCAAATCACACATCGCAGTATACTAGGCCTTCTAATTCCTTAAGGGGTTTATCTAAAAGATTCGCGATATAACTCGGAAGACGTTTCAAATACCACACGTGAGTTACCGGACATGCGAGTTTGATGTATCCCATTTGATATCTTCGTATCCGAGAATCAACAAATTCCACCCCGCATTCTTCACAAAATTTCGGGTCCTCTTTTTCGGCTCCAATCACTCGATAATTTCCACAAGCACAAATTCCACTTTTTATGGGTCCAGAGATTCTTTCACAAAACAATCCATCTTTTTCCGGTTTATTGGTTTTATAATGAAAAGTATAGGGTTTTGTCACCTCTCCAACTATCTCTCCATTGGGTAGGATTTTGTTGGCCCAAGCCTTTATTTGTTGAGGAGACACTGGTCCAATTCGAAGTTGTTGATGTTTATATCGGTCGATCATAGAATAGAAATTCTGATTCATTCAGATCAAACTTCCTTCCTATTAATCTGGAAGTTCTTCTCAGATACAAGGAAATGATTCAGTTCTAGAGCCAAAGATCGTAGTTCTCGAACGAGCAATCGAAAAGATTCTGGAGCATCCTCAGGGTTAGGTACTATTCCTCCAATGATCGTAGCACCAAGTAATTCTTGACGAGCTCTAATATGATCAGATTTATAAGTAAGCATCTCTTGTAAAATATGAGCAACACCAAACCCCTCTAGAGCCCAAACTTCCATTTCCCCTACTCGTTGTCCCCCTTGCTTGGCCCTTCCTCTAAGGGGTTGTTGTGTAACAAGTGCGTAATGTCCACTCGAACGCCCATGGATTTTATCATCAACTTGATGAATTAATTTTAGGATATAGGACTTGCCTATTAGAACAGGTTGTTCAAAAGGATCTCCTGTTCTTCCATCAAATATTCTGCTTTTTCCCGGATACTCGGGTTCAAATACCCATGGATTTTTTGTTTGCTTACTGGCTTCATATAATTCAGAAAAGACTAGTTTTCTTGAAGCCTCTTGCTCATATCTCTCATCAAAAGGTGCTATTCTATAATGTCTCTTTAGCAGATCCCCCGCTAACCCGAGCGAACATTCAAATATCTGCCCCACATTCATTCGTGAGGGTACCCCTAATGGGTTGAAGACCATATCAACAGGTGTTCCGTCTTGCAAGTAGGGCATATCTTGTCTAGACAAAATTTTAGAAATGATACCTTTATTCCCATGTCTTCCAGCTACTTTATCGCCCACTTTGATTTCACGTTTCTGTGAAATATATACACGAATTCTTTCTGGATTATAACTGGAACCCCCCTTTTTCTGGATCCATCTCACATCAATAACTCGGCCCCTTCCACCTATAGGTAGTTTTAGAGAAGTTTCTTTTGCAGTGGATACCTGAATGCCAAGTATGGCTCGTAATAATCTATCCTCTGGGACATACGAGGATTCGTTTGCTGCTTGAGGGGTTAATTTACCTACTAAAATATCACCGGCTTCTATCCAAGATCCCAGCATCACAATTCCGTTTCTGTCTAAATTTCGGAGTAAATGAGCCTCTAAATGCGGTATTTCCTTAGTGATTCTTTCGGGACCTTGGCTTGTCACATGAGTCTGAATTTCATATTTCCGTATGTGAAAAGAAGTATAAATATCTTCATATACCAGACGTTCGCTAATTAGTACTGCGTCTTCAGAATTGTAACCTTCCCATGGCATATAAGCTACTAATACGTTTTTTCCTAAAGCGAG